CAAATACCGCTGTTTTTAGTTTGGGATCTTCCAACTCATTCCCGCAGTAGATCCGGACCGATTTTTTTCTGATCCTTCGAGAAAAAGATTCATTCTCCTCATAAAAAAGAGGAGGTAGAACCAATAAAGATTTCTTTTTCGATTCATCTCTGGAGTTGAATACCTCATTCAAGAATCTTTTTTGATCCAACCCGTAGGAATCAATAGAAAAGGCAAATCCCCTATGATACACCAGATCTGGCTCGGTTATTGATAGAGTGAATAGATCCGCCATTTCTGGGAATCTCTCTTCTGATTCAAAAAAATCGTGGCGTAACGCGTATCCCCCTTTGTTCCGGTCATGGAATAGATGAAAGAAATCAAAAAATGGATTTTTGTTCAAGAATGAAATCTTATTGGAACTGTCCATATCCGGTTCATCCTTCGGAACCATATCACATCCCGGATCTGGTTCCGAAGGATGAATTGAGACGGTATCTTGTAAATACGTAATTATCTTGAATATATCAACCATTTCTTTCTTTTCCGCTCGCCTGGAAGGGACAAAAGAAACATCTTGTTTTTTCTTCAACAATTTATGATCTCTAGTGGACCTCTCAGTAGGATTCGAACCCAGATGAAGTTCTGACCATCTGTCAGAGAAAAAAGAACGAATTGATCTTGTAGGATTCCCAAGAAATTCTTCGATTTCTTCCGGAAGCAGATGATTATTCATCCGCTTCTCAGGTTCCGTGAATAGCCAGGACATGGAGGAAGATCCAAAAAGGCATTTCGGGAATCGATCTGATTCTATCTCTGTTCGTAAGGAAGGATCCCAAAGAATCGATCTCTCTTTTAGTTGCTGAATCTCTGTTTGATCGATCAATGTGTGATATTCTGAATTCTCATTTCTAACGGAATCGAAATGATCTCTGGATTGATCAGAAGAAGATCCTTTCCATTGGCTAGAATCCGTTACTTGAACGAAAATAGATCTTGTGGAATCATATTGAATATTTGACAATACATTCCGTACCTTGCTAAAAAACCGATCCTTGTTTACCAACCACACATTGTCTAACCAAATCCAATTCTCTCTCGAGACGTTCCTCAAAAAATCCGATTCGTGCTGATTCTTCCCCCAACTAACGAAGAGATCTTGGCGGAATTGCCACATATGAAATTGAGCACAATTTTGCAAAGAAATACCCCACTTGTTTCTCGAGAAGAGATGGGAAACATGCTCAATATCATCGGATTGCATAGTTGCCCCAGCTCCTTGTTGTTTGAAGAAACTCTCCCCCTGAATTGGTCTTTTTTCACGAAAAGCAGACATGAGATAACAAATCAAGTCTTTCCCTAAGATTTCGAATAGCTGTCCCGAATTCAAGTTGATTATGTTTCGTTTCTTCCTCGGAGAAAGACGATCAAACAATTCCCAATCATGGTCCTTGCGGATCGGATCATCCGTATAGGATAAAAAAAGAAACTCCAGATATTTGCTATCTTTCTCTTTGAATGAGATCTCAATTCCAGCTACGGTTTCATTAGATATCTGACAACTAGAATCCCTCTTTTTTCCGATCCGGTTCCTCCACCACCGCGAACCCCGGTTAGATTCAGGCATGATACGCTTTTTCTTTCTTGGGAGAACCCAAGTACTCTCTTGCGGATCCATGAAACAACTCTCAGAAATCTTTTTCCTTTTTGGAAGATACAGGAGCGAAACAATCAACCTATTTCTATTGGAAGACCAAAAAGATTCTTCCAATGTCTCCTTTCTGGGTCCAATGGAATTCATAGGTATAGGAAGAAGCCCCATCAAATAGAGATTCTTTCTTTCAACCATCTTTCGATTGTTAATACGAGATATAAGGACCACTACTACAAGCAGTACTACACCTTTGATCGTGAAATATCGATTGCTTGTTGCACCCTGTGAATCACGTGAAAGTAGGATACTCCAAATTCGGGGGTCAAAGAGTTTCATAAAACGTTCTTGGTGGAAAAAAATGTGAGTGAAAGATCCCACTGAATCGAATTTGATCCATGAATCTAAGAAATAGTGAGAATTCTTGATCTCTCTCAATATCTCTCTCAATTCGAATATCCAGGATTTGAATTGATGTCGTTTCATTGATTCCTCCTAAAGATTTCATTTCAATTGGAATTTGGTTATTCACGATGTACGATGATCCCTGTTAAGCATCCATGGCTGAATGGTTAAAGCGCCCAACTCATAATTGGCAAATTCGTAGGTTCAATTCCTGCTGGATGCACGCCAATGGGAACATTCAATAAGTCTATTGGAATTGGCTCTGTATCAATGGAATCTCATCATCCATACATAGCGAATTGGTATGGTATATTCATACCATAACATATGAACAGTAAGAACTATAATTCTTATCGATACTGGAACTCATAGGGAAGAAAATGGATTTATGGATGGAATCAAATATGCAGTATTTACAGAAAAAAGTATTCGGTTATTGGGGAACAATCAATATACTTCTAATGT